CAGAGTAAAAGTTTATTTTGAAAATAACATTATGTATAAATGCCTAATATTGGATGCCTAATATGGAATATAATGTCATTCTTGTTTCTTTTATTATTTTGAATGATTCTTCTATGAATCATATTTTTGTTTTTCACAAACCGAACTAACTGAATTGAGTGCAAATGGCATGCGGATATAACTAAATAAATTTGTTTGTGATCAAGATACGATGGTAACATAGGTCACACCCCTTTTTTTAATTCAACTAATTAAAAACTTAATAAAGTATGGCGTATTTTTCATCATATGTTCATTCCCTTCATATTGAAGGGGGTTAGCTACTTAATTTTAAGAAAAACCTTACGTCTCATATCTTTTTGAATTTTCAACGATACATTTTATTTTGAATCACAATAAGAAAGAGCAGCATGTCTTTCCTATCTCTTATTCTCTATCCATTAAAATTAAACTTAAATGGAAATAGGGTAACCAAATTTTTAGGATCTCTTAATTATAAACAAGAGGGAGGTTATTACATTAAATTAAAGGGGATTAAGTACCGGGTTAGGGTAAACTAAAAAATTAGGAGCAAGGGCCTAATCTGGACTTGTTTGTCTTTGTCCCCCGAGAGTCCCCCTTCCCCAAGGGGGTCCTTTTTTTGTTCTGATTCAGTATTCCCAGAGAGTCAGGGGATAGATAGTTCTTAATTAGTAACGGGAGGTATCTTATTAATAAAATTCGAATCGAAAGAACAAGAACAAGTACCCAAATCTTCTCTTATATCAGTCTTTTTTATCCATCTCACACAAAAACGGGGTTTTTGTTCAATCAATTTATTTGCTTTAAATCGTTGATAGTTCAATTCGAAAAGAAACAGATATTTCTCCCTCTCTCTCTCTCTCTCTTTTTTTTTTTTATGATGATCAAATTTTTAGTCTTTACTGTAAAACTTTATTCAAATAATGATGTCGAAATAGGAAACTTTTTCTATTCTAAAAATTTTTAATGATTGCTTTTGAGTTGAATCTTTGGTATTCAAAGAAGTGGTAAATGGGTCATATTGAGTCACTTTAAGATGCAGAGTAAAAAAGAATTCATTTATTAATATTCGTATTCTTTCTATATTTCTATTAGTTTTTTTAATAAAAAGGAAAGTGTTGCATTCATACAATAACATACAATAATAGGTGGGGTCTTGCTAAGATTGCTTCAGAAAACTTTTTGCCATCTTTGTATAGAAGAAAAAAGGGTATAGATTAATATGTTATTAATATGTTTATGTATCGACGGAACCAATGACTATTCATGATTCCAAAATTGAATCAATTCCATACGGGTTCCAAATTAGAGGAATGTTTTGTTATGGTAAAACTTCGTTTGAGACGATGTGGTAGAAAGCAACGTGCGACTTGAAGGACACGATCCGGTGTGGATTTTTCTTCTTACATCCGCCATCTTTTCTAAGAATGAAGGTGCTCTTGGCCCGACATCTGTTCTGTTTTCACTAGAATCCTTCTTTTTGTTAGGTTGTAATGAATATAGTACATGATGGAGCTCGGGTAGAAAGTCTGGATTCATCTTTCAGGGGTCAAGAATCTAGGGTTAATACCAATCAATTAATTGGAACAACTTCGTAAGTATATCATCAATATAGAAATAGAAAGGATCCGATTCGGTCAAGTTTTTAATTCAAAAGGAAAATTTGTTGGAATTGAAAAAACTCTTTCGATTAAAAGTGTATCGCGGGGAATCAAGTGTTTGTATGATTCTTTGCTAGAAATAAATCACAATAAGGGGTATGTTGCTGCCATTTTGTAAGGATTAAGAAGCACCGAAGTAATGTCTAAACCCACTGATTTAAAACAAAGAAAAAGGATCCCAGAACAAGGAAACGCCTTTTTTTTTCAATTGTCTCAATAACTGGATCATAATAAAGAATAAAGAATCCAAATGGATTGTATTTTAAATGAGACAAATAAAAGGGGGGGTTAAAGACTATTCAAAAAATGAAATAAATTGCCTAAATACTTTTTTCTTTTAAGCTATTTGAGAATTATCCAACTTGAGTTATGGGTACAAATGATTTTTTATTTTTCAGGAAGGATAAATTCAGGAAGGAGGAATAAAAATAAAAATATGAGTAAAATCCCATTCTAATTTATTTTATCAACTCCTTTGCCATTAATTATAATTCTATACGTAGACAAAACTCCAAATCATTTTTTCTCGAGCCGTACGAGGAGAAAACCTCCTATACGTTTCTAGGGGGGGTCTTTAGATCTATCCCAATGAGCCGTCTATCGAATCATTGCAATTGATGTTCGATCCCGAAGAGAAGGAAGAGATCTTCGGAACGTGGGTTTTTATGATCCGATAAAGAATCAAAGTTATTTAAACGTTCCTGCTATTCTATATTTCCTTGAAAAGGGCGCTCAGCCCACAGGAACTGTTCGGGATATTTTAAAAAAGGCGGAGGTTTTTAAGTAGCTTGGTCCTAATCAAACAAAATTCAATTAAGGAAATAAATAAATAGAAATTGATAGTAATTCTTATATAAATTTATATATATTTTTTTCTGCCTTTTTGGGTTCTAATCGTATCTATTTTTCATTGCTTCTATAAAATCTCATGTTCTAGAACGACAAAACCTGAGTTGCTTGATCCTAGAAATAGAAATGGGAGTTCCTTCAATTGGTCGGTTTTCGTTGGAACTCTACTAATAAGTAATAATACTAATAAGTAATAACCAAGGAATTCTCTTTTTTTATTCTAGTTACTTATTATTGATTGAATAAATAAATTGAAATCTGATATTTTTTCTACCTCTTCCTTATTTATTCCTCTATCTAAACCTTTTTCATCTATGTAGTGCCAATTCAACACAAGCCCTTTTTTGAATAGTATTGAAATGGAATTTTTTTTTTGTTTTTCCGTTGTATTCTTTTCTCAACATTTATATTGACAACAGTGTACCGAACAAATATAATTCATCGTGATAAGTAGATAAATTTATTTCTGTCCCAGAGGTTTGATTTTTACCTTACATTATTCAAATGATGGGGTTACTTGGATTCGCTTTGATATAATTTGAGCTAAGATATAATAAGAATAGGGGTTTTTATTGAAAAGTCGATAACATAAGAGCTAAGAGGTGGTCTATAAATTTTTACATTTATCTATCTTTTTCTTTTTTTTTAGCGGAGAATTTCTTGGATTTTTGTCTCATCTATTCATTTTGATATTTGATATTCCGACTCAATTTCAAAATGTGTGTGTTTTTTTTTTCTTTTTTTATTTCTTAGTTCAAAGGTTTGATTGTCTTGACTAATCTTTTTTTATTTTGATTGTATCTACATAACCTTTTTCTATTCGGGTTGCTAACTCAACGGTAGAGTACTCGGCTTTTAAGTGCGGCTAGGATCTTTTACACATTTGGATGAAGCGAGGGATTCGTCCATACCATCGGTAAAGTTTGGAAGACCACGACTGATCCTGAAAGGGAATGAATGGAAAAAATAGCATGTCGTATCAACGAAGAGTTCTGAGAATGTTTCATTCTTTCCGAATCGGTACAAACCGTTGTGTTCTTTTTTTAAACGGAACAAAATGAATTCAATTTCAAGTTGGGTCGAATGAATAAATGGATAGAGATAGAGCCCTAATGGCTTCAATTTATTGATTATAGAGAAAAAGCAACGAGCTTCTGTTCTTAATTTGAATGATTACCCGATCTAATTAGACGTTAAAAATGTATTAGTGCCTGATACGGGAAGGGATTATCCCATGAATGGATTCTTTATTTTTTAATGAATCCTAACTATTGCCATTTTCCATTATGGAATGTAAATGCGTGTGTAAAAGAAACAGTATATTGATAAAAAAATTCCAAAATCAAAAGAGCGATTAGGTTGAAAAAAGAAAGGATTTCTAAGCGTCTTGTTATCCTATAACGAACATAAACCTATTCGTTTAAATGGAAAAGAGAGGATAGAGAATCTGTTGATAAGTTTACCTGTATCCGAGGTATCTATTAGTTTATTACTAGAATACCTCGTTTTGACTGTATCGCACTATGTTTCATTGATAACCCCCAAAATCCTCTACCGTCAGTTCAACTAGAATTTCAAATGGAGGAATTCCAAAGATATTTAAAGCTAAATAGATCTCAACAACACTACTTCTTATATCCACTTATCTTTCAGGAGTATATTTATGCACTTGCGCATGATCATGGTTTAAATAGAAATAGATCCGTTTTGTTGGAAAATGCAGGTTATAATAAATTCAGCTTACTAATTGTGAAACGTGCAATAGAGCGAATGTATCAGTATGAGCAGAATCATTTGATTCTTTTTGCTAATGATTTTAACCAAAATATATTTTTTGGACGCACCAATAATTTAAATTTTAAAATGATATCAGAAGGGTTTGCAGTCATTGTAGAAATTCCATTTTATCTCCGATTATTATCTTCGATAGAAAGTAAAAAAATAGTAAAATCTAATAATTTACGATCAATTCATTCAATATTCCCTTTTTTAGAGGACAAATTTTCACATTTAAGTTATGTGTTAGAGATACTAATACCCTACCCAGCCCATCTGGAAATATTGGTTCAAACTCTTCGCTACTGGGTAAAAGACGCTTCTTCTTTACATTTATTACGGTTCTTTCTCCACGAGTATCGTAGTTGGAATACTCCAAATAAAGCCAGTTCTTTTTTTTCAAAAAGAAATCAAAGGTTTTTCTTCGTCCTATATAACTCTCATCTATGTGAATACGAATCCCTCTTCGTCTTTCTCCGTAACCAATCTTCTCATTTATGCTCAACGTCTTCTGGAACCCTTTTTGAACGAATCTATTTCTATGGAAAACTAGAACATCTTGATCTTGTACTTGTAGAAGTTTTTGCTAAGGCCTTTCAGGTCAATCTATGGTTGTTCAAGGATCCTTTCATGCATTATGTTAAGTATCAAGGAAAATCAATTCTCGCTTCAAAAGGGACGCCCCTTTTGATG